ATGGAACTACAATACAAAACAAAGATGGGATTCTTTAATATGGAAAGAATATAGAACCTAAAAGGTTATAAAAGGGTAATAGAAGTTGCTCTTCTTTGAATCGAGTTGGTCCGAAATCAAATTCAAATAAAGAAATAAAAGAAGATGAAAATATTCAATTTTTTGAGATTTTTTGAAAAAGTCAAGGCTTTCTTTTTTTTTTAGTGTCCGTCTATAATGACGGATAAATCAAGAACTTTCAATTTGAACTAAACGAATTCTTTAAATTTGTTTTTATTACCGTCGTATCTGGATTGAGACTTAGGTAAATGTTTTATTCATATATGTAGTAAAAGAACATATCTAATTTAGCTCTTTCATGCCTATTCTAACTAGTTATTTTGGTTTTTTACTGGCTGCTTCAACTATAACCCCAGCTCTATTTATTGGTTTGAACAAGATACGACTTATTTGAAATGAATGAAATTCAATAAACAATTTACAAAAAGAAAAATCAAAGCCTCTCATATCTCATAATATTTCATTTCAGGTATTCTATGGTTCCTTCCCGCGTCAATTGCCAATTCCTGTTCATTGAGATTCACGGATAATTCAGATTAATATTTAGGGATAGATCTTACCTCTCTTTTTATTCCCTAAAACAAATCGAAATGATTGAAGTTTTTCTATTTGGAATCGTCTTAGGTCTAATTCCTATTACTTTAACAGGATTATTTGTAACTGCATATTTACAATACAGGCGCGGTGATCAGTTGGACCTTTGATTGAGTAACATCTCTTTTTTTGATTGACCTCCTCCTTGTAGGAGGTCAAATTTCAGTTGCAATTCTACTTTGTTTTGTTAAATTATTTCATTGTAATTCGACATAAAAGAAACGGAATCACGCTCTGTAGGATTTGAACCTACGACATCGGGTTTTGGAGACCCGCGTTCTACCGAACTGAACTAAGAGCGCTTTCTTATATCATATCCTATAAAAGTAGATACGATTGTAAAGAAAAGTATTTTTTTACCCCGGAGGATTCTTGTGTACATATAGTATGTAAAAATGAAAGATTATGTCCAAAAATTCCCGATCTTACTCAATGAATCCCTCGTAACTGTCCATAGGAGAAAGAATAGGTAGGGATGACAGGATTTGAACCCGTGACATTTTGTACCCAAAACAAACGCGCTACCAAACTGCGCTACATCCCTTTTAAAAAATTGTTGTACAGTGTCATTGTATAAAATCCATGTCTTGTTTTCCACACATCCTTCTTTTTTGCTTTTATAGGTATAGAATGTTCTTGTCATCTTTTTTAGGGGGGCGGCAAAATCTAATCTGCTGGGTCGTTGTACATATGCATTTTAGTTAGTAATTCCTAATTCTAATTTCATTTCAAGCAAAAACAAATGATCTTGAACTAAAAGATCGGGTTATCTATGATCTATGTATTAGAAGTATTAGAATATCGAACTAGAACCATATATGTATTACAATATACAATACAAATAAATAATTCAAATAAATAAGAAGAAAAAAAAAATAAAAGAAGAAGGAGGATTTTCAATGCGAGATATCAAAACATATCTCTCAACGGCACCTGTGCTAACCACTCTATGGTTTGGGTCTTTAGCAGGTCTATTGATAGAAATTAATCGTTTATTTCCGGATGCCTTGTCATTCCCTTTTTTTTAATCCTGTTTTAATCCTGATTGAATTCTTGTATTGATCTGTGAAGAAATGAAGTGTGAAGAAATGAAGAATATTTGAGATACCATTCTACGTAACATGTCTCCAATTTCGCTCCCTTTTTCTTTCCTATCCTAAAAAAAAAAAGAAAGAGAAAGAGTGTATCGAACTTCAGTCAAAATACAGTGAATCTACGATAGAATTTGGGGGAAAAGAAATGGAAATGTGGATCCAGTCGTTTAGGGGCGGTTACACGAAATTCTAATATAGAAAGAAGAAAATACTGAGATTAGGATAGGAATAATTCATAGTTAGAAAAAATTGTATTAATTAATTATTACGATATTCATGAAGATTCTTCTATTAATGAATATGACTCTCTTTCTTTATAGTTATAGTAATTAATAGTGATTTTATTTTCTATTATAGTACTTCGAAGTCATTCGAATTCTAATAATTCGAAAAAGAAAAGATTTACGAATTTTCTTTCTAGTTAGTAACTTTTATTAATATAGATATAGAATATAGATTCTTTTTTTATTTTCTTTTTATTTGGTTTGGGTCAAAAAGAAAATGAAGAGAGTTCTAAAGTGAAGTCGATCCAAAATGAAAAGGAGGTTCATGGCCAAAGGTAAAGATATCAGAATTATAGTGATTTTGGAATGTACCTGTTGTGTTCGAAAGGGTGTCAATAAAGAATCGCCGGGCATTTCTAGATATATTACTCAAAAGAATCGACACAATACACCCAATCGATTAGAATTTAGAAAATTTTGTCGCTATTGTCAAAAGTATACGATTCATGGGGAAATAAAGAAATAGATGGAACGGAATGCGTGTGTGATTTTTCCAAGTAGCGGGAAGAGTAAGAACTTTACATCTTAACATTAACATATATAATACAAACCAAATCCTATTTTGGTCGAATCTTAAATGAATAAGAAAAAAGAATAGAATTCTATTTTCTAGATCCTTTTATATATAAGGAATAAACAAACAAGGAATAAGCAAACCATGGATAAATCCAAACAACCTTTTCGTAAATCCAAGCGATCTTTTCGTAGGCGTTTACCCCCAATTGGATCGGGGGATCGAATCGATTATAGAAACATGAGTTTAATTAGTCGATTTCTTAGTGAACAAGGAAAAATCTTATCTAGACGGACGAATAGGTTGACCTTGAAACAACAACGATTAATTACTATTGCTATAAAACAAGCTCGTATTTTATCTTCGTTACCTTTTCGTAATAATGAGAAACAATTGGAGAGAGTGGAGTCGATCCCTAGAACTACTGGTCCTAGAACCAAAAATAAATAGAGATACTCCTCAAAACTCCAATAGTAAATCAAGCTCATATTAATGTTTTGCTCGAAAAAAAAATAGAATCCAGATTTGATTCTTGTATTCTAAAAAAGGAAAAATGGGGAAGAAATCTTTTTTTCTTGAAAGATGTTCGTTTATTCCTACTACTCAAATCTTAATTTCTTTTTCTTCTATCTTCCCGGAGTCCATTCTCCGGGAAATCCTGTTTCAATCATTCTTGTTTCCTTTATAATAGATTCTATTAAGATTCTTTTATTCCTTTATTTTGATTTGTATTTGATTTTTGATTGATAATTTTATTTGAAATGATATCAAAACAATTCTTATTTGATAGGGCTATTTGCGCAAGTATTTTACGATTCAGAAGCAATTGTCTCTTGTACAGATTGTGGATGAATAGGCTATAACTATAGAATATTCTATCCTCACGAGTTACCGCATTTATCCGAGTGATCCACAAACGACGAAAATCTCTCTTTTTCCTGCTCCTATCTCGATGAGAGGAAACCAAAGCTCTCATTCTTTGTTGAGTAGTCGTTCGAGTAAGTCTTGAATGAGCCCCTATAAAGGTTGATGCAAATAAACGAATCTTTTTTCGACGTCTTCGAGCTGTATATCCTCGTTTAACTCTGGTCATTGAATCAAATGAAACTTTCTTGAATAACTAATTGATTTCTCTTCTTTCAGTCATCCTTTTCCTCCGGTCGATTAATAACAAAACGGATTCTTCCGATATATAAAATATAAATTCCAATGGCTTTTGCGACTATGACCTTCCCGACCACGATTTTTTCTTTCTTCCAAAGTATCTCGCCTGGAAATAATAAATTTGACTGCTACTAAAGAAAAAAGAATAGTGGGTTCCCTCGTTTCTATGGCAACTTCTGAAACGGTGAGGTCCTCTCTATACACCGGAGCCTCTTCTTTCATTTCATCGAATCTTATTGTGAACTTGTATAGTTCACACTCTTTGGCTCTACCCATCCATTTTTCAATTAGAATTCTTTTTTCAATTCTAATTAGAAAGTAATAGTCCTTTTCACAAAAAAGCTATCCATACAGTGACGGCATTTAATTCTGAAAGTTGGCTAGGTAGCTGACCCTGTTAGTCCGTTTTTTCAAGAATAGGAATAGGAGCATAACCTTTTTCCTCCGCTTAATGGATAACTATTTGTTACCAATGGAGAATTCCTTCTCATCTCAAATGGAGTGATTGGATTTGCACCAATAGAAACCATAAATTCATAACATAATTAGGTAGATGATAGATCTTCATTTTTATCTATTTATATAATAGTCAATTAGATAGCCGTCTTCCACTCTATCTATCCTAATTCATCGGTAGTGGTCGTTGATACTGGAAAAGATTTTTGCATTTCTTCAAACTCATGATCTGAACTGAACGAGTCGCACATACACCCTAGTACATGTTCCTCGACGCTGAGGACATCCTCGAAGAGCGGGAGATTTCGTGACATTTCTTATTGGCTGTCTTGCGTTTCTAATAAGTTGTTTAATGGTTGGCATGGCATGTCTATAGAATCTCATTCTAGATAGAATAGAGCGGGTTGGCTTAGATCGATCTTAACCTGATGGTTGATGATTATGAATGATTTCTATTCACACGGAAATCTCAAATTTTGAAACGGAATTCGTATATTTATACGGAATCCCCAGTATTTGAATTTTCGACCGCTACAAGATCAACGATGCCATGAGCTTGGGCTTCTGTTGCTGACATAAAAACATCCCTTTCCATATCTTCGGATATAACCCATAAAGGGTTGCCCGTTCTTTGTACATAAACTTTTGTGAGAGTTTCGCGAAGTTTCAATAGTTCTTCTGCTTCCAGGATAAATTCCCCTGCTTGTGCCTCGTAAAAAGAACTAGCAGGTTGGTGAATCATAACCCTGATGATATTGATATAACATCATGAACGGTTCTTCTATCTATATATCGCATGATTGGGTTAAAGTAAGGGGGAATCAAAATAACAATAAAAAAAAGAATTAAACAACCGTACGGGCATCTTTTGTACATTGCATACGGCTCTGCAATGGAATTTCTTTTTTCGATAGACGATAGAATTGATTCTATCAAAAAGAAGAAATAGAACCCATCCGATCCAAATCGTTAAATGATCCATTTACCACCCTTCCTTTCGTAGTAGTAAAAAAGATACTATGATGGTTCTGTTGCTTTATATATTTATCTCGTCTGTGGTTTGTTTAGCAATCCCAAAGTTTCTTTTTGATACGATCCAAGAAGGAGAAAATGATTTTTTCCATTTTTTTGACTCTTTCTCTCATAACATAAAAAGAAGAAAGATACTTCTGGTGTGGAAGAATAATGGTTTGTGACGCTGAAATTGACTCTTGCTTGACACATAAATCAAATTGGGAATAACTCTTCTTTCATACTACTATCTCGATACAAAATCTCATGTTAGAAAAAAAAAAAACAATAATGGTTTGTTCATATCGAACTCGAAGTGCCATGCTATTATTACTTATTCTTTATTTGATTCATATTCGATACAGCGAAGGCATAGTATTCTTTTTTTTCTCAAAGAAAAAAACTCATTGGCGCCAAGCGTGAGGGAATGCTAGACGTTTGGTAATTTCTCCTCCGACCAGAATGAAAGATCCCATTGAAGCGGCTAATCCCATACATATTGTATGTACATCCGGTGACACAAATTGCATAGTATCATAAATGGCTATTCCTGGTATTACCCATCCGCCTGGAGAATTTATAAACAAATAAAGATCCCTAGTATCATCTTCTATGCTGAGATATACCATGAGACCAACAAGTTGATTCGAGATCTCACTATCAACCTCTTGGCCTAAAAAAAGTAATCTTTCTCGATGAAGTCGGTTGATTAGGGCAAAATTGTATCCCTGAGGAACCGTACGTGCACCTTTGGATGCATACGGTTCGAAATAATTGCGAAAAAAAGAATCAATGTGTCGATTCCAGTCCTATTTCTTTTTCCTTTTTTACATTCTAGAATGGGAAGGAGGGCAAAACTCATGTAAAAAAGGAAAAAGAATTTTATGAACTTATTGAACTAACTTCTCATTGATGTATTGTTTCATCGAAATTCAAATAACGATGTAATTTTCTTGTTCCTGAATGGGCCCTTTCAATTCTTTTAGGTTCTTGTTCTACTCCGGGGGAAGATTTTCCCGAATTCCATTTGCGCATATAGGTCAAATGATTCCAGTACCACTTCTTTTTTTTTTTTTCAATTGTTTGATACCTTTCCCCAAGATATTCGATGTATTCATCATACTACTCCATTGGTAGGCAGTTTTATATAATCCCTATAGTAAGTCTAAGAATAGTCTATGATAAAAGCGGTAATCGTGTAATCATCATCTATTCTACATAATAGATTATATTATAAGATTCTATTATAGTAAGTTCTATTTATAGTAAGTTCTATTATATTCTATTTCATTACTAATGAAGTTCAGAATTTATTAAGAATTTAATTAAATTTCTATTTTCTTTTTATATTCTTTATTTAAAATTTAAAATCTCTTATTTATATTACTACATTTACACTCCCATTATATTACTTTTACTTACTTTTACTCTTACCATTTCCAATTTGGTATTCTCTGAACGGAGCCTGGATACTTTATTTTATCAGTCCAAGTAAACCATCAATTATTTGAATTGATAATATTGATCCCCAATAGGAATTATTGTGCTTCACGCTCCGAATTATTGATGATTCAATCAATACAATATTGAATATATCTTTATTGGATTGGGCGAAACAGAGAATACTCGATCGGGGGAGATAACGGGGAAATCCCATATGACCAATATGTCTGACAAGTCGCACTATACGTCAACCCAAGCTGCATCTTCCTCTCCAGGACTCCGAAAAGGTACTTTTGGAACACCAATGGGCATTAAGATAAAGAAAAAAATGAAGTACTATACTTTACTTTAATATGGAAACGTAACAATGGTTTGTTTTATTGTCTTCATCATTTTTTCTCTTTCTTTTCTATTTTGATATTCTATATATATTTCTTTTTTCTTTTCTTTTTATATCTTAGATATTCTATATATTCTATTTCTATATTTATATTCTATTTTTATTCTATTTTTAGATCTTTTAATCTTCTTTCTATTTAGAATCTTATATTCTTAGATTATCTTATTTAGATTATCTTATATTATATATATATATTCTATAAGATTCTATCTATAAGATTCTATAAAATAAAATAGAACTTAATACTTAATATTATTATATAGATAGGACTGGAAGGTTCATAGAGGAAGACAGAATGAATAAAGAAAAATTCTAACGAACGGGATCGATCGGATTAACCGATTGTTCGAATGATTTCGAATTCTAAAAAAGTATCTATGCATTATTTTTCCCTCAAAATCCTCCCATTGCGTATTGGTACTTATCGGGTATAGAATAAGATCTGTTTCTCTTTGTTCTTATAAATAGAAATAAAGAAAA